TCAAAAAGGAAATCCAAAAGGAAGTCGAATTATTGGTGCAATCCCCGAGGAATTGAAAGAATTCAATTTTACTAAAATAGTTTCATTAGCTCCCGAGGTATTATAAAATAAAATGAGATCGTGATATCTTTGGGGTATTTGAAAGAAATAGATTAAGAACTAGATTAATTCGTAGATTGTGTCTCAGGCATATACCTTGAAAAATTCATATTCATAAACCAATAAAAAAACCAATAAAATAAAGAAAAACATGTTAATTATATCCAATTTCAAGACACCAATAATTTTAGTTCATGATGGGTACAGACACTATTGCTGAGATAATAACCTCTATACGAAATGCTGATATGGCTAGAAAAAGAGTTATTCGCATAGCATCTACTAATATTACCGAAAATATTGTTAAAATACTTTTCCGAGAAGGTTTTATCGAAAACGTCAGAAAACATCGAGAAAAAAACAAATATTTTTTGGTTGTAACCCTGCGACATAGAAGGAATAGGAAAAGACCCTATAGAAATTTTTTCAATTTAAAACGGATCAGTCGGCCCAGTCTACGAATCTATTCTTACTCTCAAGAAATTCCTAGAATTTTAGGTGGGACAGGGATTGTAATTCTTTCTACTTCTCGAGGTATAATGACAGACCGGGAGGCTCGACTAGAAGGAATTGGCGGAGAAATTTTATGTTATATATGGTAATCATTTTAATATCCAAATGGGATCCGAAACCTCTTCCTATTTATAAAAAAAAAAAGAAAGAGGGTGAGTTGTCTAATATCGTTTCTCCTCCATTAGTTGATACTTCAAGGGGGCTTTACCTGCAATGACAGAACAAAAATGGATTCACGAAGGTTTAATTACTGAATCGCTTCCCAATGGCATGTTCCGGGTTCGGTTAGATAATGAAGATCTGGTTCTAGGTTATGTTTCAGGAAAGATCCGTCGAAGTTCTATAAGAATACTGCCAGGAGACAAAGTCAAAATTGAAATAAGTCGTTATGATTCAACCAGAGGACGTATAATTTCTCGACTCGACAACGACAACGAAAACGAAAACAAGGATTCGAAAGATTAGCTGGTTTTTATTCAATACGATTCGAGATGCAAAATTTCAAGAAACTTATTTTTTACCAAGAAGTAGATTCAGAATTAAGATAAGGAATGACAAATATGAAAATAAGAGCTTCCGTTCGTAAAATTTGTCAAAAATGTCGACTAATCCGTAGGCGGGGGCGCCTTAGAATAATTTGTTCCAACCCGAGACATAAACAAAGACAAGTATAATGACATAAACAAAAACAAGTATAATGACATAAACAAAAACAAGTATAATGACATAAACAAAGACAAGTATAATCAGACACGCTAAAAGGCTCAATGTACAAATAAGGAATCTGTTTTGACATGAAATGGATATATCCATACATATATTTCTGACTCATATTTAGGAGATGATACAATATGCCAAAAGCTATACCGAGAACTGGTTCACGTAGGAATGTACGTATTGGTTCACGCAGGAATGTACGTATTGGTTCACGCAGGAATGTACGTATTAGTTTACGTAAGATTGTAGGTAGAATACCAAAGGGAGTTATTCATGTTCAAGCGAGTTTCCATAATATCATTGTCACGGTTACAGATCTACGGGGTCGGGTGGTTTCCTGGTCCTCGGCCGGTACTTGTGGATTCAAGGGTACGAGAAAAGGGACACCCTTTGCCGCTCGAACTGCAACAGAAGATGCTATTGGTCCAGTAATAGATCACGGTATGCAACGAGCAGGAGTCATGATAAAAGGTCCCGGTCTCGGAAGAGACGCAGCATTACAAGCTATTCGTCGAAGTGGTATACGATGTACTTTTATACGGGATGTAACGCCTATGGCACATAATGGCTGTAGACCCCCGAAAAAAAGACGTATATAATCAAAAAATTGATTCTTTAAAACATTATTGTATTATAACATTATTGTATTATAACATTATTGTATTATTTATTCTTTAAAACATTTTAAAACATTAGGAGGTAGTCAACGTATGATCTACGAAATATTACGAATATCCACTCGGGAAACACAGTGGAGGTGCACTGAATTAAGAGAAGACAATCCACGTCTTCATTATGGACGCTTTTTTCTGGCTCCACTTTCGGTAGGCCAGGCTGACTTAATAGGCAGTGTGATGAGAAAAGCTTTGCTTGCAGAACTAGAAGTAACATGTATCACGTATGTAAAATTGCTGGACGTACCCCATGAATATTCTAGTATATGGGGTGTCGAAGAACCGGTCTATGATATTGTAATGAATTTGAAAAAAATTGTATTGAGAAGTAACCAACGGATTGATAATCTACCTAATATTTTCAAAGGGCGCGTTTGTGTCAAGGGTCCTACAATTGTAACTGCTAAAGATATTATTTTTAATCATGTTGGTATAGAGGTCGTTGATAATACCCAACATGTAGCTACATTGACAAAACCAATTAGTTTATATATTGA